AAGCATCTCCTAAGAAGCAATGTAATAGAGCATCAATAGAGATTCATCAATAATTAGATGAATATCTGTTCATCGAAGAAAAAATCAAGAGCCTTAAGTCAATAAAAACTGAGAAGGTTGACTCAAGAACAAATTAACAAATTTTATTTTATTAGGGCTCCATTGTAGAATTCAGACCTAAGCATTAATCGAGAAGCGATGGGGACGACGGAAACCGTGAATGCAGAGGATTCTATTGAAAACGAATCCTAATGATTTATCGGGTAGGATGGCGGAACAAACCAGAGACCACCTCATTTCGTTTTATTCTGATTCTGAGAGGTCATGAGTTAACCCGACAACTTAAATAGATATTGAAAGAGTAAATATTCGCCCGCGAAAATTTTATTTTATTAGATTGCTAAATTTTTTTTTTCGATCCGATATGAATGAATATGATAAAAAAAAAAGACAAAACAAAATAAAGATTCGTTATAACATTATAACAAAAACAAGATTAGACATTATCTATAATATAGAATCCATGTTTAATTACTTATCTTATATATATCCAATATATATCCAAACAAGATATACAAATTTCTAATAGATCAAATAAAATATCAAAGCAAAGAATCCCAGTATTCAATCTATTATTCATTAACTCCCTGTATATCTTAAGAATCAAATTTTAGTCATTTTTTCGCGAGGAGCTGGATGAGAAGAAACTCTCATGTCCAGTTCTGTAGTAGAGATGGAATTAATAAACAACCATCAACTATAACCCCAAAAGAACCAGATTTCGTAAACAACATAGAGGAAGAATGAAAGGAATATCTTATCGAGGTAATCGCATTTGTTTCGGTAGATATGCTCTTCAAGCACTTGAACCCGCTTGGATTACATCTAGACAAATAGAAGCGGGGCGCCGCGCAATGACACGAAACGTACGCCGTGGTGGAAAAATATGGGTACGTATATTTCCAGACAAACCAGTTACGGTAAGACCTACAGAAACACGTATGGGTTCGGGGAAAGGATCCCCCGAGTATTGGGTAGCTGTCGTTAAACCGGGCAGAATACTTTATGAAATGAGCGGAGTAGCCGAAAATATAGCCAGAAAGGCTATTTCAATAGCAGCGTCCAAAATGCCTATAAAAACGCAATTCATTATTTCAGGATAGGAATAAAGAACCAAAGGAAAGAAGCCTTGGGAATAAAAAAAAAACAATTGCGAGTTTCCTTTTTTTTTGACAAACAATATTTCTTTTTTTTTCTTCGTCCTTTGTTGCATTGAAAGAAGAGATAAAAAAAAATGATTCAACCTCAGACCCATTTGAATGTAGCGGATAATAGCGGGGCACGAGAATTGATGTGTATTCGAGTCATAGGAGCTAGTAATCGCCGATATGCTCATATTGGTGACGTTATTGTTGCTGTGATCAAGGAAGCAGTCCCAAATACACCTCTAGAAAGATCCGAAGTGATCAGAGCTGTAATTGTACGTACTTGTAAAGAACTCAAACGTGACAACGGTATGATAATACGATATGATGACAATGCTGCAGTTGTCATTGATCAAGAAGGAAATCCAAAAGGAACTCGAATTTTTGGTGCGATCGCCCGGGAATTGAGACAATTAAATTTCACTAAAATAGTTTCATTAGCTCCTGAGGTATTATAAGACGAGACAGTTATAGTATTTAAATTAGAGTATTTAAATGACATAGATTAATTAACAGATTGTGTTTCACGTATATACCTCAAAAAAAAGAACATGTTGATTATATCAAAATTCGGGAGTAACAATAATTTTAGTTTACCATGGGTAAGGACACTATTGCTGACATAATAACCTCTATCCGAAATGCTGACATGAATAGAAAAGGAACGATTCGAATAGCATCTACTAACATCACTGAAAACATTGTTAAAATACTTTTACGAGAAGGTTTTATCAATAACGTAAGGAAACATCGGGAAAGCAACAAATATTTTTTGGTTTTAACCCTACGACATAGAAGGAATAGGAAAGGACCATATAGAACTATTTTAAATTTACGACGGATCAGTCGACCCGGTCTACGAATCTATTCTAACTATCAACAAATTCCTAGAATCTTAGGCGGGATGGGGGTTGTAATTCTTTCTACTTCTCGGGGTATAATGACAGACCGGGAGGCTCGACTAGAAGGAATCGGCGGAGAAATTTTGTGTTATATATGGTAATCCGTCTGATATCCGAATTGTATCCGAAACTTTCCTTTTGTGAAACAAAAAGAAAAAAAGGACGGATTTTCTAATAGAACTTCGCCTGACCTACAGTAATTGATACGTCAAAGAAGTTTTACCTGGAATCAAAGAACAAAAAAGGATTCATGGAGGTTTAATTTAATTAGTGAATCGCTTCCCAATGGCATATTCCAGATTCCTTTAGATATAGATAATGAAGATCTGATTCTAGGTTATGCTTCAGGAAGGATCCGATCGAGTTTTATACGTATACCACCGTGGGATAGAG